CCTTGAACGATAGAAGAACTACTTATCTTCTCTTAGATAGCGGTCGATCGGTTCGCATCTATGGTCAATCAATAGGTCCGCGGATCTATTCTTCTATATGATAAATCGCCATCTCGTAGCACCACCACGACACCGATTCTCGTTCTTTTTCCGAGCCCCCCATGCCGTGACTTCGATTTTGAGTATGATGAATGAGTGGAAAGATCTTTATAGAAGTCCCTGTCCGATCCAACCAAAGAGTTAGTATCTAAAAAATATATATACATATAATAAGGGGGAGAACCGCGAGTTCTTTCAGAAAAGACCTCCCCTATTCGAATCCCGCGAGTGACTAAGCGCGAGACGAGCCATAACATAAGGGGCGAATCTACTCTTCGTAGAATCGACCATAGTTCTTTTTTCTTGTATATGACCTCTTGTACAGTCTTTTTTCAGGCATTCAAACTAACCGATTTCATCTTGATTGAAATCCTGGCGATTATACCAACAGCGAAGTGGTGTAATTAGAGCCTTCTTCTTCTGTTCCAATCAAGTATCTCAAGAAGCGAGCGAGCGTGTTGAGGTAGGGGAATCCGGATAGCGCGTTGTAGTCTTGACCCGAATGCGTTCTTTAATTTCTGACCTTTCGCCCCTGGCTCTGTCTCGTACGGTATACATACTTTCGTTTATCGAATCCCTGTTAAGGTTCTCTATGCCCTCAGACATTGATTGCTATACGGAATGTAGGATCAACTCCTTTATTATTATTAGTAAAGTAAGATAGGGCGAGAGAGGAACGAACTGAACCAAGACTCGAAGACAGAGAACGAGAGTTAAGGTCCTTTTTATCGTTGACTGGCCCACTTCTGTTTATTTCACTCTTGCTGAAGTTTGTTTACCGCCCTCCCTTGCGGGTCTGATTGAACTGAACTACTCGGGACCACTGCTCGCCTGACAGCTTTGGCTGCTCAACCCGATACCACCGCTTCTCGTACCTTACTACCACTATCTATAAAGCTGCTCTACCTGGCACTCACTGCTCATTGCCTTCTTTCTTGTAGACTGGTAAGATGAACGAGAGCCTGTGGCTTTTCGACTTTCTCGGCATGATCTTGCGACTTTTGGAGCCTACCTTTAAGCGCCTGAATCAATTCAACAAAAAGAGGTGATAGTCTGATCTATCAATGGCCAATCAGGAATAAATATAGGTCCTCTAATGAATCTCCTAGAGAAGGATAGGGCCATAGGTTTCTCTGAAACTGCTCTAGTGTTATTGTAGCTCCAGTTAAAGCTGTACATGATTGGGAAGATGCTAACTAAGGCCCTTCTCCTCGCCTATGAAAGAGATGATTGTATCTATCGGCCATAGTGAGAAATGAGTGCAATCTTGACCTCCTCCATTTGGAATCAGATGAATCGAACTGAGGAATGTAAGCCAACCGCCGGTCCTAAACGACTATATAGTATTGTAAGGTTTGCTATAGCTGCGGGAGGATGCCCTTTTGGCTTCGACCGGCGCTTCTGGTATTAGGCATGTCGATAGAACCAGAGTTTCAGATACATAGGCGGCTTCGGAAAGAGCAAACTTACATATAGGATCTCTTCCACCGGCTTGGACCTACAACTGATTCATGAGGCTTGGAGTATATAAGATCTTCACCGACCACCGACTCACATATCCTTGGGGCAGCGATTTATCTCAGAAATGAGTCCCACGTATGTAATATTCCAAGACTTGAATATGGAACACACTGACCACCCTCCCATATATGGGCTAAAATAAAGACTAGGGAAAGGCGAAGACAAAAGCATGGATTGACTTGAATCTACGACTAAACCTGAATCACCCCGGAGTGAGCTGTTTCATAAGGAGCTCATATCATCCGACAGAGCAGACATGCCGAAGAAGCCTTTTTCTTTCTACGCCCCTTTTCCGTACCGTAGGTGGCATCTTTAGTTTCCTAGGTCTCTCCATTAAAGAGTAAATGGGCGCTATTGAGCGGATCTAGTCCCATTTGAAGCAACTATGCAGAGTCAAGCTTAATGGCTATGAGTGAGTTGGTCTATGATCATTTAACTTAACTACGTCAAACCTCAATCTCAAAAACCAGATCCTACTCGGTAAAAACCAAGCGTGCAAGTATGGCTAATGAGAGTGACATCTTGATCTCTCTATAAGCTCCTTTAATAGCCATATAAATAACTCGGCGGGAGTGGCCTTACAATACTCTTATGAGTGCCCAGAGAGAAGTATTCATGAAGGAAGAGCCAATCATCATATCTTTCTTTGGGGTTCAGTATCTCAAGAAATAGAACAGTATACAGTACCACCCGTAAAGAAAGACTATAAGATAAGTAGCAGCAGCTACGGCATCGCCCACCCCAATAGCTGCTCTAACGAGGGTCTACTCCCATTCATGAACAGCGGAATAAATCAAATCTTTGGGACACTTGCGAACTCTTTTGTCCCATTTTGTAAAGGGAAATATATAGGTCATTAGCCGAGTTCGTAGATGACCCAGGTTAGTAACGGAGTATGACATAAGTCTGAGTCACCGATTCAATTCCATCGAACACCTCTTTTGGCCCGAGAAATCCCAATAGGAGATGTAGGTCAGTCAATTCACTTCTTCAACTGCTAATAAGAAGAGTTTTCTTCCCAGATCGGGATTCCTATAATAAGTCAGAAAAGAAGGTCCGAGCGATCCCATTACACCGACCTCTCTTCCATCAAGGCAAGCATAACTGACCCAATTGATTGAGTAGCCGGAAGCTCAGAGAGAAGAAGCGGAAGTAGCTCAATTGAAACGGTTAGCAGCGGACCGGCTATGAGAATGGACTAGAAAATCTATCTTCTATACGATCTTTCTGGATGAGAACCGAGACTAAGTTAAGTTCATTGGAGGGCCGGTTGAAAAGGAAAGTAAGACTCTCTTTGGAGAGGAAGATGATACGAGAATGGCCTGATTCATACTATCATCTCAGTCACGAGAAGAGCACGCCAAGCACAAGCTACTGACTTTCGACTGATTCCTGTTCGATTGGAATAGATTGAGTTTGACCAGCTGCTTTGATGGGGTCTTCCCCTTAGATCTATCATGGAGAGGAAACAGCTTCATCTTACGATGACGTACGTGACGAGATTGCTCACATCGGGCAAGAGCAATGAGTTGAGTTCCGGCTAAAATGGATCACAGCCCCATTCTATTTTGTATTCTCGGAGGGAAAGAGAAAAGGAGCTGCTTTTAGCCAATCAAGGAACTCCGTGGCCGAGAGGCGAAGAAGGGGTCTGTCTCCCAGCACTATCACGAGAAAGAGGCCATCCCTTCATTCAGGGCATGCCTTCGGGGAATTGAGGCGGGGATCACAAGAGCGGAATGCAACTCAACTCGAGCGGACGCAGAGGTTCAATCTACTGTAATTGACCTGAACTCCTCAAAGCCAGCAACAAAGCGAGTACCGGCACTCGATATGGATCAGGGGTTCGCTGCTCAACCAAGAGTTTCAGGCGATGAAAGAAGGCTGTTAGCCAAGGAATGAAGCAAACTACCACTGAGGTCTCCAAGCGCGGACTAAGTGACTCACTCAGAGGCCATTCGAAGACCGCAACGCAACGGGGAAACTATCCCATAGCCCATAGGCAGATAGGCAGAAGGAAGAGGGGCTGTCTAATAAAAGACTCCTCAAAGCGCGCACTCAAGCAAGTCACTTCCTTTCAATGTCTTGATCGCTGCGAACAAAACTGTCCGGTCTGTGAACTGTCTTGAAAGCAGAAACTGATATTATGGATTCTCCTCGCGATAGGACCCCTAAAGCCCCTTTTCAGCTGAGAAAAGAGCAACAAAGCGAGCAAGCAATCAAGTGTCAGAGAGGGATGTGGGATAGATTGATAGCATTGACATTGAATAAAAGGCCAATGGCCCTTGGCCAAGAACATAATAAACCGGAAAAGAGAAAAACAGAAGGTTCGAAGACGCTGAGTTGACAGACTCTGGGGCGAAGCTTCTTTCCCAATCAAGAGTTCGGCTGCTTGACCGAGTTGACGTTGAAGAGGGGAAAGGGCGACAGCAAGCAATCGCACTCAAAGAAGGTCTTTTTTCTAACTCTGTAGGTCCGTCTTTTCGGCTTCATTTACGAGTCAGTCAAGGGCACTCAAAGACTGGACTTCCAGCTTCAAGCAAAGCCACGCGCAAACACCTGAGTGTAGCAGCTCGACCAGCTTCTTAATAAGATGAGGTCTCACATTCTCTTTCTACGCCATTAATTAATTGAATTGAGTCGGGGGAAGACAGGTCTGGGGTCTCACCTACCTTAGATATGCCATTTCCCGATCTTTCTTTGAAAGCCGACGAGTCCGAGTCATTCAAGTCAGAATATGAGAAAGACTCCTCCAAGTCAGCCCAACTACCAGCTGTTTGGATTAGGTCTCCAAAGTCTGGAACCTTCATCTTTCTGCCAAAGCAGCTCAGGGACAGATTGCCCTCAGGTTGAATTGACGAGGAAGGGCTGAGGCCAGCAGCTCCGGCTGAACGTCATCTTATTTGATTGAAGCAACGGAAAGGGGGAGGACAGACTTTCGTAGATGGGTTTTCCTGCACAAAGTCCTGGTTGAGTTCCATCTTCCTTTTGAGTTAATGACTCTTATTATGTCTTGTCTTATTTCAATGCTTTGAAAGAAGCATGGGCGGGCAAGATAGGAGCATGAGCACCCAAACCTGAAATCTTAGATCAAAACACTATGTATGGATGGTATGAACTGCCTAAACAAGAATTCTTGAACAGCGAACAACCAGAGCCTATTGCTCACTACATCCAAAAATTTCCATTAATGCAGAAAATCAAAAATACGCATGTCTGATGAAATGGTTGTTGCTATCTGCTCCAAGAACGAATTATTGGTTTAACTGAATAACTAAATAAAATAGATAGACCTTTCTCTTCGTCTCAGGTCGATGGGTCTGAAAATCAAAAATACGCATGTCTGATGAAATGGTTGTTGCTATCTGCTCCAAGAACGAATT